TTAAAAATAAGCTAAATAAAGCTTTTGGGTTCATACCCCAAATATAAAGGAAATCCCTTTTTTTTAAATTAATAAAGTGCCTGAAAAAGGATTATTTTGATAGGATAAATCATGTAAATTAATTACCTTTATTATATTTATATTTTATAGAATTAAACTATAACTTATAATTTCAAAAATTATTGTGCATCTTACACCAAAATATAATTTATTAATTTAAATTTTAAAAATTTACAAAAGAAAAAAATCTTATTTTTTATTTTAATAATAATAAACTCTAATAAAATATTTTTTTTTTTTATTTTATTTTTCAGAACTTTAATTTCTGTTTCTTCTAATTCTTGAATTGGATGTTGAATTGGTTTAGAAATTAACCTGTTAAGATTTATCCCCCTCTTAACTAACCCCAATAATTTAATAAACTCAGAAGCATCTTTAAAATATTTTTTAACCCAATCTATTGCATCAATTAATTTTTTATTTTCAATTTTAATTAATATAATAATTATAAAAAATTTTTTCATGGATAATTTAATATCAATATTAATTAACTCTTCAATATTAATAAAAATAGGATCTACCCCATTCCATTTTTGATTTCCTAATATTGTAGAAGGTTTATCGTGATTAAATTGTTTAATTTTAATAACCTGACAAAAAATTTCACCAATAATTTTATTATCTTATTATTTAAATTTAAAATTTTTATTTTTTATTATAATTTTAAATGTTCTAATTGGAACTATTAGTAGTTTTAATCAACTTTCACTTCGTAAATTAATAGCTTTCTCATCAATTAATAATTTAGGATGATTATTATCAGCTTTAATAATTAGAGAAAATTTATGAATAACTTATATTTTTATATATTCATTTTTTATATATATATGTTTTTTATTTTATATTACTAATATTTATTATATAAATCAATTATTTAACTTTAATTTAAATTTTTATTTAAAAATTTTTATTTTTATTAATTTTTTATCGTTGGGTGGATTACCACCATTTTTAGGGTTTTTTCCTAAATGAATAATTATTAACTATTTATTAATAAATAATTTATTTATTATTTCATTTATTTTTATTATAACAAGATTAATTATAATATTTATTTACATTCGAATTATATATTCATCATTATTATTTCAATCAATTAAATTAAAATGATTTAAAATTAATATTAAAAATAACTTTTTAATTTTAATTAATTTATTCAGATTTATTTCTATATTAGGTATAATTATAAGAACTTTCATTTTTTTTTAAGGTTTTAAGTTAAATAAACTAATAATCTTCAAAATTATATATAAAGAACATTCTTTAAGCCTTAATATAGATATGTATATACCTTAAAATTTGCAATTTTATATCATAATTGAATATAAGACTTAACAATATTTAATAAAAGAGAACTTTCTCGTTAATAAATTTACAATTTATCGCTTAATTTAACCTCAGCCATTTTATTAATTAGCGAAAATGATTATTTTCTACAAATCATAAAGATATTGGTACTTTATATTTTATATTTGGAATTTGAGCAGGTATAGTAGGAACTTCGTTAAGTTTATTAATTCGAACAGAATTAGGTAATCCCGGTTCTTTAATTGGGGATGATCAAATTTATAATACTATTGTTACAGCTCATGCATTTATTATAATTTTTTTTATAGTGATACCAATTATAATTGGAGGTTTTGGTAATTGATTAGTTCCTTTAATGTTAGGGGCTCCAGATATAGCTTTCCCTCGAATAAATAATATAAGATTTTGATTACTACCACCTTCATTAATATTATTGATTTCTAGAAGAATTGTAGAAAATGGAGCAGGAACAGGGTGAACAGTTTATCCACCCCTATCCTCTAATATTGCCCATGGTGGGTCTTCAGTTGATTTAGCTATTTTTTCCTTACATTTAGCTGGTATTTCATCTATTCTTGGTGCAATTAATTTTATTACAACAATTATTAATATACGTATTAATAATATATCTTTTGATCAAATACCTTTATTTGTTTGAGCTGTTGGAATTACAGCATTATTATTATTATTATCTCTTCCAGTTTTAGCTGGAGCAATTACAATATTACTTACTGATCGAAATATTAATACTTCATTCTTTGACCCGGCAGGAGGTGGAGATCCAATTTTATATCAACATTTATTTTGATTTTTTGGACATCCTGAAGTTTATATTTTAATTTTACCCGGATTTGGTATAATTTCTCACATTATTTCACAAGAAAGAGGAAAAAAAGAAACATTCGGTTGTTTAGGAATAATTTATGCAATAATAGCAATTGGTTTATTAGGTTTTATTGTTTGAGCTCACCATATATTTACAGTTGGTATAGATATTGATACTCGAGCTTATTTTACATCAGCAACAATAATTATTGCTATTCCTACAGGAATTAAAATTTTTAGTTGATTAGCAACTTTACATGGAACACAAATTAATTATAGACCCTCTATATTATGAAGATTAGGTTTTATTTTTTTATTTACTGTAGGGGGTTTAACAGGAGTAATTTTAGCTAATTCATCTATTGATATTACTTTACATGATACATATTATGTTGTTGCACATTTTCATTATGTTTTATCTATGGGAGCAGTATTTGCTATTTTAGGTAGTTTTATTCATTGATACCCATTATTTACAGGTTTAATATTAAATAACTATTTATTAAAAATTCAATTTATTTCTATATTTATCGGAGTAAATTTAACATTTTTTCCCCAACATTTTTTAGGTTTAGCTGGTATACCTCGTCGTTACTCAGATTATCCTGATAGTTTTGTTTCCTGAAATATTATTTCATCTTTCGGATCTTATATTTCATTATTTTCTACTATATTAATTATTATTATTATTTGAGAATCTATAATTACTCAACGAATCATTTTATTTCCATTAAACATACCATCTTCTATTGAATGATATCAAAATTTACCACCTTCTGAACATTCTTATAATGAATTACCTATTTTAAGTAATTTCTAATATGGCAGATTATATGTAATGGATTTAAACCCCATTTATAAAGGATTAACCTTTTTTTAGAAATGGCAACCTGATCTAATTTTAATTTTCAAAATAGAGCATCACCACTTATAGAACAAATTATTTTTTTTCATGATCATACTTTAATTATTTTAATTATAATTACTATTATAGTTTCATATTTAATAATAAATTTATTTTTTAATTCATATATTAATCGATTTTTATTAGAAGAACAAATAATTGAATTAATTTGAACTATTTTACCAGCCATTACATTAATTTTTATTGCCCTTCCATCACTTCGATTATTATATTTATTAGATGAATTAAATAATCCCCTTATTACATTAAAATCTATTGGACATCAATGATATTGAAGATATGAATATTCAGACTTTAACAATATTGAATTTGATTCTTATATAATTAATATACCAGAAAATTTAAATAATTTTCGATTATTAGATGTTGATAATCGAATTATTTTACCTATAAATAATCAAATTCGAATTTTAGTTACAGCAACCGATGTTATTCATTCTTGAACAATCCCATCTTTAGGGGTAAAAGTAGATGCTAATCCTGGTCGATTAAATCAATCAAGTTTTTTTATTAATCGACCAGGAATTTATTATGGACAATGTTCTGAAATTTGTGGAGCTAATCATAGTTTTATACCTATTGTAATTGAAAGTATTTCAATTAAAAACTTTATTAATTGAGTTAATAACTATTCATTAGATGACTGAAAGCAAGTATTGGTCTCTTAAACCACTTTATAGTAAATTAGCAATTACTTCTAATGAAAGAATTAGTTAATTAATAACATAAATATGTCAAATTTAAATTATTACAAAGTAATATTCTTTTATCCCACAAATAATACCCATTAATTGAATTTTATATTTTTTTTTATTTATTATAATTTTTTTAATTTTTATTATTATAAATTATTATATTTTTAATTATAAAAATTTAAATAATAGTAATAATAATAATAATAACATAAATAAATTTAATAATTTCAATTGAAAATGATAAATAACTTATTTTCAATTTTTGATCCATCAACAAATTTATTTAATATCCCCCTAAATTGAATTAGTACTTTAATTGGATTAATATTTATCCCCTATTCATTTTGATTAATTCCAAATCGTCACTTTATTTTATGAAATTTTATCTCAAATAAATTACATAATGAATTTAAAAATTTATTAGGACCTAAAAGATTTATAGGATCTACATTTATTTTTATTTCATTATTTTTTTTTATTTTATTTAATAACTTCTTAGGATTATTTCCATATATTTTTACTAGTACAAGTCATTTAACTATTTCATTAACCTTATCATTAACATTATGATTAAGATTTATATTTTACGGTTGAATTAATAATACCCAACATATATTTATTCACATGATTCCCCAAGGTACACCATCAATTTTAATACCATTTATAGTATTAATTGAAACAATTAGTAATATTATTCGACCAGGAACTTTAGCAGTACGATTAACAGCAAATATAATTGCCGGTCACTTACTTTTAACTTTATTAAGAAATACAGGAAATAATATAAATAACTACTTATTAATTATCTTAATTTTAATTCAAATTCTTTTATTAATTTTAGAATCTGCAGTTGCTGTAATTCAAGCTTATGTAATTACAGTATTAAGAACTTTATATTCTAGAGAAGTTAATTAATGATAATAAATCATAATCACCCATTTCATTTAGTAGATTATAGACCTTGACCTTTAACTGGTGCAATTGGAGTTATAACAATAGTTACAGGTATGGTTAAATGATTTCATAATTATAACATTAATTTATTAATTATTGGATATATTATTGTTATTTTAACAATATATCAATGATGACGAGATATTTGTCGAGAGGGAACATATCAAGGTAAACATACAATTTTAGTTTCAAAAGGATTACGATGAGGAATAATTTTATTTATTATCTCAGAAATTTTTTTTTTTATTTCATTTTTTTGAGCATTTTTTCATAAAAGTTTATCACCAAATATTGAAATTGGGGCTATGTGACCACCAATAAATATTATTGCATTTAATCCATTTCAAATTCCTTTATTAAACACTATTATTTTAATTACTTCAGGTATTACAGTTACTTGAGCACATCATGCACTCATAGAAAATAACTTTTCTCAAGTATCACAAAGATTATTTATTACTGTTATCTTAGGTATTTACTTTACTATTCTTCAAGCTTATGAATATATTGAAGCACCTTTTTCTATTGCGGATAGAATTTATGGATCTACATTTTTTATAGCAACAGGATTTCATGGACTTCAGGTTATTATCGGTACAATTTTTTTAACTATTTGTTTTATTCGACATTTAAATAATCATTTTTCAATAAATCACCATTTTGGATTTGAAGCAGCTGCTTGATATTGACATTTTGTTGATGTAGTATGATTATTTTTATATATTTCAATTTATTGATGAGGTAATTAATTATTTATATAATATATTTAGTATATTTGACTTCCAATCAAAAAGATTAATTTTTTTAATATAAATAATATTAACACTAATAATAATATCAACAATTATAATAATTATTTCTAATATTTTTATAATTATCTCATTTTTAATCTCAAAAAAATCATTTCTTGATCGAGAAAAATGTTCACCATTTGAATGTGGATTTGATCCTATATCTTTAGCACGAATTCCATTTTCATTACATTTTTTCCTAATTACTATAATTTTCCTAATTTTTGACGTAGAAATTGTATTAATTTTACCAATTATTCCATTATTTTTATTAGTAAATTTTTTTACTTGATTTAAAATTAGTTTTTTTTTTTTTATATATATTATAAATTGGACTATATCACGAAATGAGATCTATATATATTATATTGCACAAATTATGATTATAGTTTAAAACACACTTGATTTGCACTCTAAAAAATATAGTATTCTCTATTTATCTTATATAAGAAGCAATTTGCATATAATATCGACATAAAAGAGAGAGTATTTACTCTCTATATATAACTAATATATATATATATATATATATATATATATTAATTGAAACCAAATTAGAGGTATATCACTGTTAATGATAAAATTGAATTTATTATTCCAATTAAGAAATATAAATAATTAAGCTGCTAACTTAATTTTTAGTGAATAATATCATTAATATTTCTATCTTTATTTATATAGTTTATATAAAACCTTACATTTTCATTGTAATAATAAAGATATATTTCTTTTATAAATATTTATTTAAAGATTTAACAATCACCTTAGTATCTTCAATACTATACTCTTATTAAGCTATTTAAATATAAAATCAACATTAATAATAAAATTATTATCCATAAAATAAATCTAAATAAATAAATTTTAAAATTATTCAATTGATATAATGAATAAATAATAGAATAATATTTTAAAATATTAAATAAACCTTGACTTTTATAAATTTCTCCTCATCCCATATCTAAAAATTTTACTAAATTTTGACCATAAATTAAAAAATTATAATTTAACACATAAGTAGATAAATTAGGTATAAATCATATAAAAGTTAAAAAAAATCTTAAATTATAACTTATTAAAAACTTATTTATAGAATAAACATTTATTAATCTAACTAATAAACCTAATATTCCCCCTAATAATCTAATATACACTACTATTAATTTTATATTTAAAGATAAAAAAATTATATAAGGATAAGAAAAAATTATTCATCTTAAAAAACTCCCAGAAATTAAACTTATAAATAATAGTAATAATATACTCTTAATTATAATATAATCTTCATCATATAAATTATAAACACTTAATAAATTAAAATCACTAATTATTAAATATATAAATAAACGTATAGTATAAAAAACAGTTAACCCTGTTGAAATATAATATAAATAATATATTATAATATTTAATCTTCTTATTCTTACTATCTCTAAAATCACATCCTTAGAATAAAAACCAGATAAAAAAGGAATACCACATAAAGATAAATTAGAAAAATTTAAACATAAAGAAGTTAAAGGAATATTAATACTTAAACCCCCCATTAAACGAATATCTTGAATATCATTTATTATATGAATAATTATACCGGCACATATAAATAATAAAGCTTTAAATATAGCATGAGTTAATAAATGAAAAAAAGCTAAATCACCAAATCCTATTCTTAAAATTCTTATTATTAAACCTAATTGACTTAAAGTTGATAAAGCAATAATTTTTTTTAAGTCATATTCATAATTTGCACAAATACCAGCTATAAATATAGTTAACCCAGATAATAATAATAATAATTTTAAAGCTAATATATCAATTAATAAATTATTAAAACGAATTAATAAATAAATACCAGCAGTAACTAAAGTTGAAGAATGAACTAAAGCAGAAACAGGAGTAGGAGCTGCTATAGCAGCAGGTAATCAAGATCTAAAAGGAATTTGAGCTCTTTTAGTCATAGCAGCTAAAATTACTAATACCCCAATAAACTTTATTGAATAATCATTTTTTATAAATTCTATATAAAAAATATAATTTCAACTACCATAATTTATTATTCATGAAATTAATATTAAAATTATCACATCCCCAATTCGATTAGATAAAGCTGTTAATATACCAGCATTATAAGATTTAATATTTTGATAATAAATAATTAAACAATATGATACTAAACCTAACCCATCTCACCCCAAAAAAATTCTAATTATATTAGGTCTAATAATTAATAAAATTATTGAAAATACAAATAATAATACTAAAATAATAAATCGACTTAAATTTAATTCATTTAATATATAACTTTTTCTATAATAAATAACAGATGATGAAATTAAAAATACAAATATTATAAAAACTAAAGATATTCAATCTAATAAAATTGATATAACAATATTTATTGAATTAAATCTAATAATTTCCCATTCTAAAAATAACACTATATTTTCTATAATAAAAAACATTATAAAAAAAAAATTAATTAATATAAAAAAAAATAAAAAAAAAAATCTAATAAAACAAATTGAGTTTTTATATAAAATAATTTAAGATGATATTTATCTCATATTTTTGATTCCACAAATCAATATTTTTTTTAAATTACTTAAATAAAACCAAATTATTATATAATCAATTTTTAAAATTAAAATATTTAAAGGTAATCAATGTAAAATTAATATTAAATATTCACGAGAAGATCCTATTCTAAATCTAAAAACCCCTAAATTAAACTTTCCATGTTGAGTATAAGAATAAAGATATAATCTATAACCCGCTCTAAAAAATGAAATTAAAATTAATATAATTATACTTAATATAGATCAGCTAATTAAACTATTAATTAATCTAATCTCCCCTATTAAATTTAAAGATGGGGGAGCTGCTATATTTGAAGATAAAAATAAAAATCACCATAATCTTATTGAAGGTATAAAATTTATTATACCCCTATTTAAAAATATTCTTCGTCTATTTATTCGCTCATAATTAATATTTGATAAACAAAATATACCAGACGAACATAATCCATGACCAATTATTATTAAATAAGAACCTATAAACCCTCAATAATTTATAGTTATAATCCCCCCAATAACCATACTTATATGAGCTACAGAAGAATAAGCAATTAAAGATTTTATATCAATTTGACAAAAACACTTTAATCTAATATAAAAACCCCCAACTAATCTAATTACAATTCAAATAATATTAAACTTCAAATTAATTTCCTGTAAAATAACTAAAATTCGTAATAACCCATAACCCCCTAATTTTAACATAATTGCAGCTAAAATTATTGATCCAGAAACAGGAGCTTCTACATGAGCTTTAGGTAATCATAAGTGAACAAAATATATAGGTATTTTTACTAAAAAAGCTATAATTATTGAAATATATAAAAATAATATATTTAAATTATAAAACTTTAAAAAATATAATATTATACTATTTATTTTATTATAAATAAAAAAAATACCTAATAATAAAGGTAAAGAAACAAATAAAGTATAAAATAATAAATATATACCAGCTTGAATACGTTCAGGTTGATATCCCCAACCTATAATTAAAATTAAAGTAGGAATTAATCTAGCTTCAAAAAAAACATAAAATAAAATTATATTTATAACTCTAAAAGTTAAATATAATATAATTAATAATAATAAAATATTAAATAAAAAATATTTATTAAAATAATTATTTTTATATAATCTTTCTCTTGCTATAATTATTAAAAAACTAATTCATATACTTAATAAAATTAGACCATAAGAAATTATATCACACCCTAAAACATAACTTAATCCATAAAAACTTATAATATTTATAGATATACATATAAATAACATTGTTAAAAATATAACTATAAATTGAACCATTCAAAACATATTTTTTTTAAAACATAAAGGTATTATAAATAAAATTATTATTATAAATTTTAACATTTAAATTAAATTATAACTTTGAAAATAATCATTTCCGTGAGTTCGAATTATAGAAACTAAAATAGATAAACCTAATGCTCCTTCACATACTGAAAAAACTAAAAAAACTATTAATATATATATATTATAATTAATACTTATTAAATATATTAATATTAAAAAAAACATTCTTAATACAATAAATTCTAATCTCAATAAAACAATTAATAAATGTTTATGTTTAGATACAAAAATTATATTACCAAATAAATACATTATTAATATAACTAATCATATATAAATTATCATTTGTTTTTATAGTTTAAAAAAAACTTTGGTCTTGTAATCCAATAATAAGAAATTTTCTTTAAAAACTTCAAAGAAAAAGAATATCTTTATCAATAATCTCCAAAATTATTATTTTAATTAAACTATTCTTTGATATAATAAAAATATTCTTATCTTTAACTATAATACTAATTTCTATTATAATATTTTTTCTTAATCACCCATTTTCAATAGGATTAATAATTTTAATTCAAACATTATTTTTATGTTTATTATCAGGAATATTAATTAATACTTATTGATTTTCTTATATCTTATTTTTAATTTTTTTAGGGGGTTTGTTAGTGTTATTTATCTATGTATCAAGAATTGCATCTAATGAATTATTTAAAATCTCTTTATTTAATAAAATAAATATTTTCTTATTTTTTTTTTTATTTTTTTTAAGATTTATATTTAAAAATAATTTATTTTGAATAAATTTTTTTTTTAATGATGAAATAATAACTTTTTCTAACTTTATATTATTTAATAATAAAGAAATAAATATAAACTTAATTAAATTATATAATAATCAAACTTATTTATTAACAATATTAATAATTATTTATTTATTTATTACTTTAGTTGCAGTAGTAAAAATTACTAATATTTTTTTTGGTCCTCTTCGATCTATATATAACTAATGTTAAACTTATATAAACCTTTACGAAAAACACATATTATTATAAAAATTATAAATAATTCATTAATTGATTTACCAACACCCTCTAACATTTCATCTTGATGAAATTTTGGATCTTTATTAGCTTTATGTTTAATGATCCAAATTTTAACAGGATTATTTTTAACAATATATTATACCGCTAATATTGAACTAGCATTTTTTAGAGTAAATTATATTTGCCGAAATGTAAATTATGGGTGAATAATTCGAACCTTACATGCAAATGGAGCTTCTTTTTTCTTCATTTGTATTTATTTTCATATTGGTCGAGGAATTTATTATGAATCATTTAATTACACTTATACATGATTTATTGGTATTATTATTTTATTTATATTAATAGCTACAGCATTTATAGGTTATGTATTACCTTGAGGTCAAATATCATTTTGAGGAGCTACAGTAATTACTAATTTATTATCTGCTATTCCATATTTAGGAACCATATTAGTAAATTGAATTTGGGGGGGATTTGCAGTTGATAATGCAACACTTACTCGTTTTTACACTTTTCATTTTTTATTACCATTTATTATTTTAATATTAACTATAATTCATTTATTATTTCTTCATCAAACAGGATCTAATAACCCTTTAGGAATTAATAGAAATTTTGATAAAATCCCATTTCACCCATACTTTACATTCAAAGATTTAATTGGATTTATTACATTAACTTTTATTTTAATTATGTTAACATTAATTAACCCCTATTTACTAGGAGATCCTGATAATTTTATCCCCGCTAATCCTTTAGTAACCCCTATTCACATTCAACCAGAATGATATTTTTTATTTGCATATGCTATTTTACGATCAATTCCCAATAAATTAGGGGGAGTAATTGCATTAATTATATCTATTTTTATTTTATTTATTTTACCTTTTACTTTCAATAAAAAAATCCAAGGTATTCAATTTTACCCTATAAATCAAATTATATTTTGAATTTTAATTTCTTCAATTATTCTTTTAACATGAATTGGTGCACGATCTGTTGAAATTCCTTATATTTTAACTGGACAATTATTAACCATTATTTATTTTTCTTATTTTTTTATTAACCCAATTATTAATAAAATATGAGATAAATTAATTTTTTATAATTAATTAATGAGCTTGTAATTAAGCATTTGTTTTGAAAACTTAAGAAAGAATAAATTATTCTATTAATTTATACTAAAATTAATTTATTAATTTAAAATTATCTTTAAGCCCATAAAAAATATTAAATAATTTAAAGAAATAGGTAAATATCTTTTTCAACATAAATATATTAATTTATCATAACGATAACGGGGTATTGTTCCACGAACCCAAATAAAAAAAAAAGATAAAAAAATTATTTTTAAATAAAATATTAAATTTAAATTATAACCACCCATATAAATAATAATAAATAACATTCTTATAAATAAAATTCTTGAATATTCAGCTAAAAAAATAAGTGCAAACCCCCCTCTTCTATATTCTACATTAAATCCTGAAACTAACTCTCTTTCACATTCGGCAAAATCAAAAGGAGTACGATTAGTCTCTGCTATTAATGAAGATAAAAAACATAATCTTAAAGGTAATATTAATAACAATAATCAAATTAATATCTGATATTCATAAAATTTTATAAAATTAAAATCTATAATTAAAACAATTCTAGATAGTAATAATAATGACAATCTAACTTCATAAGAAATTGTTTGAGCAACTGATCGTAAACCCCCTAATAATGAATAATTAGAATTGGAAGATCAACCAGCTACTATAATAGTATAAACACCTACTCTTGTACAACATAAAAAAAATAAAATTCCTAAATTAAATATAATCATATTAAACATATATGGAATTAACATTCAAATTATTAATGATAATAAAAAACTAAAAATAGGAGAAATATAATAAACAATATAATTTGAATAATTTAAATATACCTGTTCTTTAGAAAATAATTTAATAGCATCACAAAAAGGTTGTAATATTCCCATATAACCCATTTTATTAGGTCCTTTACGAATTTGAATATAACCTAAAACTTTTCGTTCTATTAAAGTTAAAAAAGCTACCCCAATTAATACCCCAATTACTAAAATTAAAACCCCAATTAATATATTAAATAAATCTATTATTAACATATACTATTTATATATATAAATATATATATATATGACTTCTAAAACCATAACATTTTATCTGCCAAAATAGTTTAATTAATTTATTAATATTCAATTTTAAAAATTATTTTTAATATTTGATCCTTTCGTACTAAAATATTACTTATTAATTAAAGATAGAAACCAACCTGGCTTACACCGGTTTGAACTCAGATCATGTAAGATTTTAATGATCGAACAGATCAAAAATTTTAAACTTTTGCATTTAAATTTTATCTTAATCCAACATCGAGGTCGCAAACTTTCTTTTTTATTTGTACTAAAAAAAAATATTACGCTGTTATCCCTAAGGTAATTTTCTCTTATAATCATTATTAATGGATCAATTAATCATTTATTTATGTTTTTTTTTAAAAAAAAGTTATTTTAATTTTTTTATCACCCCAACATAATATATTAATTAATTTAAATATATAATTTTATAATTAATCTTAATTAATCAATATATAAAACTCTATAGGGTCTTCTCGTCTTTTAATTTTATTTTAGCTTTTTAACTAAAAAATTAAATTTTATAAATAAATTAGAGACAGTTTATATTTCATCAAATCTTTCATACAAGTCTTCAATTAAAAGACTAATGATTATGCTACCTTTGTACAGTCAATATACTGCAGCCCTTTAATTTTATTATCAGTGGGCAGATTAGACTTTAAATTATTATCAAAAAGACATGTTTTTGGTAAACAAGTGAATATATATATTTGCCGAATTCCTTTAATTTAATTATTATCTTATTAATTTTTTTTATTTTATATCATATACTAATTTTATCATTATATCTAAATTTTTATTATTAAAAATTATTTTTTCATAAAAATTTAAATTTATATAAAATTTTATTTAAAATAAAATTTTTTATAAAAAATTATAATTTATAAACAATATAAATTTTATAAATTTTAATTTAATATATTAATAAATTATAAAAATTTATTTTAAAGCTTATCCCCTAAAATATTAAAATAAAAATTTTTATAATTATTAAATTAATTAATAAAATTATTTTTATTTTAAATTAAATTTTTTTCTGAAAAAACTAGATATTTTTAAAAACGATTAACATTTCATTTCTAATTAATTATTTAAAATAATTTTTCAACATTAAATTTATTAATTAATTAGCTCTTTTAAATTCGAGAATTAATTATTTAATATTTTTATTAATAAACTCTGATACACAAGATACAATAATTCAAATTTACTTTTTAATAATTTTTTTTTTCATTTATTTTAAAACTCCCTTACAGTATAAATTTACTATAAAAATAAAAATTTTTTCTATTAAAAATACTTTAACCCCATATATTATTAATATTAAAATTTTTTTTATTATTTATATTTAATTAATTTATCCCCCTCAAATTAATTAAATTTTAATTTCTTTTCAATGTAAATGAAATACTTATTCAAGCTCTAATTTGATCTTTCTAGAAACACTTTCCAGTACCTCTACGTTGTTACGACTTATTTAATCAGTTTTTAATGAAGTGACGGGCAATATGTACATATTTTAATTTAAAACCATTTTAATAAACTAATTAAAATTACATTTAAATCCACCTTCAAAAATATTTTTCAATATTTTATTCATATAAATATATTTATTGTAATCCATTATATTCTTAATTATAATCTGCATCTTGATCTGAATTAATTTCTATTATAAATTTTTAAATATTATTTTTATATAAAAATATTTTTTTAACAATGATATACAAAATTATAAATTAAGTAAATTTATTCGTGGATTATCAATTATTAAACAGATTCCTCTAAATGAACTAAAATACCGCCATATTATTTAAGTTTCAATAAATAATATATACTATTTTAGTATTTTATTTTAATTTTTTAATAATAGGGTATCTAATCCTAGTTTATTATAAAATTTATTAAATCATAATAAAAAAATAAAATTTAATTAAATTAAAATTTCACTTAAAAATTTAATATTTAATTTAAATAATAATTTATTAATTATATACTGAAATAATTTAATTTAATATTTTGTTTAACCGCAACTGCTGGCACAAAATTAGTTATTAATTTATATATTACTAAATCTTAATTTCTTAAATTTTTAATATTAATTACTACTTTTATAATTAATTATTATTAAAATAATTAAAATTTAATACTAAAATTTATATGTAGAATAAATATACATCAAATTTCCAAAAACATAAATATTTTATTTATACTCATAATTTTTTACATAGATTTTTTTTTTTTTTTTTTTATGTGATTTATTTAATATAAATTAATAAATTTTTAATATTTTCTTCTATTTTTTTTCATAATATTAATATTAAAAATTAATACGTATATATAGCGGTTTTTAATTAATTAAATATAAAATATTATAAAAATTAATATTAATATAGGAATATATTTATGTATTAATATTTATTTTAATTAATATAATATTTAATATATATATATATTATTTATATTAATTAAATATTTAATATGTATATATATATATATATATGTGTGTGTATGTGTGCATGTATATATATATGTATATATAATTCAAATTAGTTTTTAAACCATATTTATTAATTTATATATATAAATAAAA